ATAAGAACAGCTCCCACGTTCAAAGCTCCTTTTTTACCATTAGCAAGAACTTGTTTCAGTTGCATATCATAAGGAATTCGAACAACTGCTTCAAATACAGTATCAGGAAGTACAGCTTGCGGAACTTCAATATCCACAGGCTTATTAGCTAAATGGCAATTGGCGCATACAATTCGCCCAGTTGCTTCTCGTGGATTTTCATAACCTTTCTGCGCAAAAATGGGATACGCATTTGAAATAGATGTTCGAGTTATTACATATATCATGATCGATACAGAAATAAATCGAGTCATCTGTTCCTTTACCCAAGAAAAAGTATTTCTATTTTGCATGATCCAATCATTGATCCCGGAATTTCTACAATAAATTAGATAGGTAGCTAGTATAGTTCCCTATCCACGAGTCTGCCGTTGTACTGAAATAATTCTACTGAAATAGAACGAATACCTTGAAGAGGTAGAAGTATAAAGAATAAGAAAAATGGAAAACGCTTTCTTTATACGCGAAGAAAATTTTTGATTGATATCAGGGGATCAAATAAGTTCTTCATTCATTCATTGAATGATAAATGACTACAAGCGAAGGAGATACGCGATTTAAAAAACGGAAGATCCAATATTTCACAATTGTATCTAGAATAACCGGAAAAGTGGAAACAAGACCAGATATAATTTGCTCGTTATGAGCCAATCCAAAATCATTGTAGATCGAACCAATCATTAGTTCCCAACCATGGGTCGAGTGAAATCCGATCCATAAATCAGTAACTAAAAGAATCGAAAAAGCTTTTATTGTGTCACTTAAGTTATAGAAGAATTCCTGAATCCAAGAATTAAGAATGACAAGTTCTTCATTACCCAGAATAAAATAACCACTTAGAATAGCGAAACAGATTATATTTGTCGACAAATGCAAAATGATATGGAGATGATATTCATTGTGCGTTTTGACCAATTGTATTGTTTCCTTGTGTATTCCTATACGAAGCTTTTGTATATGTGTCTCCGGGTATTCTTTTATCATTTCGTCCAACAAGAATAGTTCTTCTAATTCTAGGAATTTTTCTAGAACATTTTTCTCCTGAATATCATTCAAAAAAGTTTCGGATTGCCTAGTATTCCACCAATTAATAATCCAAGGTTCCAGACTTTTTTGAAATGAGAGAGAGACCCACCAGGGCAAAAATACTATAGATGCAAGATATGGGAGGGAAGTCAATGCTTTCTTTTTTTTTTTTTTTCATTTTTGATCTGTGAATTGTTAATGAACTGTTTCATTTGTCAACTCTATCTGATATTTCTCTAAAGCGCGAGTTCTATAACAAGGTATCGAACCTATAGATCTATTCCCACTTTTGTGTAATAATTTAGTCCTTAGATCTAGAAGGAATATAGAAATAGAATAAGGATCCCCTTTCGGATGAAAAAAAATATATAAAATATAGAAATATAAAATAAAATAAATATATATAAAATATAAAATAAATATATATAAAATAAGTAAATTATAAGTAAATGGGATTTCTGGATATCTCAATTGGGCAAATTCGAACGAATTTCATCTTCATTTCTTCCTTTCCATAAATACTCGAAAAAGTTACTTGAAGTAACGAATATTATTCGGACCGCAGCGCAGGAATACGGCATCAATTCAAAATCTGAGGCCTAACCTAAGAAGATGAATTCTGTATTACGAAATACATATTCGGATATTTTATTTGATGAATTCATACTTAATTAGACTTATTAGACTTTTTACTAGTATAAAAGAATTGAGTTGGGCTCTATACGCATACAAAATAGTTTTTGTATAGAAAAAAATTTCTTCTTATTTTATTATAGTTTCTGGTTTTTTATATTTATTATAGTTGTTCCATATACGTTCTCCTACTTTTGTTTTATTCTATGCGGGTCGTTGCACCAAAGGAACGAGGAAATGGAATCTAACATGTTTTGCTCGAATGAACATTCTGAAGAAACTTCAATTGTATTAAAAAGGAAATTAGCAAGTTCCTTCCATTATGCGGAGAAAACCTTCATTCTTCCTTCAGTTCATTTCAAAATACTTCAATTGGTACGCGCAAGAAATAGGCCAATTCGGCAGCTTTTTGCTCAATTTCTCGTAGAGTCAAATTCTCATCAGTACGAGTCAAGGGAATGGTTCCTTGGCCTCTGATTTCCATATAAAGAATACGACGAGGAAAAAGACCCTCTTTAACCTCCATTCTGATTGATTGGATATCTTTCATAAAGAAGCGAAGGAAGATGCGACGATTTATTCCGGGGAATCCCCAACGAAAAATACACATTATTCCTTCTTTTCTATCGAATCGGTCATAACCACTACCTACATTCCACGAAATTGTGCACCACAAATAGGAACTAATGAATAGACCCGCGATCCCATAGAAAGACATCACGATCCCTTGTGGGAAAAAAATGATTTGCTGAGATGGAAATCCAGGTATCAGATTCCTACCAAGATAACTGGAAGTTCCAACCACTAAGAATCCTAGTGAACCTAAAAAAAGTATACAGGCCCAGCAAAAATTACTTGCTTTTCGGGACCCTGTTATAAGTTCTATCCATATATGTTCTGATCGCCAGTTCATACTATACTAGATCCGATTGCATTCGATTGGAATTGAGAAAAAAATTTGACTTTACTTTTTGCCGAAATAACTTTCATCAACTAGCACTATTCTGATATGAACCATTAGGAGGAATTGGTTAGATACATTGACTTTCAATTAAAAAATAGAAAAATATTCGCCGATCATTTTTAACCAGATAATCTGCATATACATGCATTTATGCGGATATCATGTATCCGCATGCATAATAATTCTTTCATTTGTATTCGGAAAAAGGCGCATATCATACCATATTACACTAAACAAATATCTGTACCAAATAAATATATGTATTATGATTCAGTGTTGAAATAAATTGCTGAAATTTGGTCCCATCGGATCTAGACAATCTTATTTTTTTGAACATGAAGAAATAAAGAAGCCATTGCAATCGCCGGAAATACTAGGCCCACTAAAGGGACAAAAATAGAGGGTAAGTTAAGATCTGTCATAGAATGGGTACCTCGATTTAATATTTGTACCTATTATAAAGATATCTTAAGTATATCTATTATAAACTATTATAAATAATATTAAGTAGTTAATAAGTGCAAGGAATGAAAACTAAATGAAGTGTACCTATTCATCTTTCTACACGAATATGTATGATAATCCACCTTAAGTTTAAGAAATTTTATTAATTCTCCCATCCTTATATTCTATCTATCTTTCTAATAAAATAAGGAGTTTTTTATTAAAATTAAAGAGTTTATTATAAGTTCGCGACTCTAACTAAACTAATTCAATCCAAGAAACAGGTATTCCTAGTAAAAAATGGGAGTTCTTGGTAGACATAGAAATCACTTCTATTCTATATCTATATTTTCATTTTATTTCGATATTTTTTTTTTCATTTTTTTTTCAAGGGAAAGAAACCGTGGAGCTGAAATAACTCACTCAGAACGCCTTTTAAAAGATTACGCGGTACGATTGGGTCGAATAAGCCCTTATGGAATAAATACTCAGCCGCTTGTGAACCGTCGGGTACTGCTTTATTCAATGTTTGTTCAATTACTCTTTTACCCGCAAAAGCAATGTAGGCATTGGGTTCAGCAATAATGACATCTCCCAACATACCAAAACTGGCAGTTACTCCACCAGTTGTAGGAGATGTAAGGATTGATACATAGAATAACTTTTTATTTGATTGATAATTATATGAAGCAGAAGATATTTTAGCCATTTGCATCAAGCTTAAACTTCCTTCTTGCATGCGTGCTCCTCCAGAAGCACACACAATAATGACAGGTAAAGATCTATTAGTAGCATACTCGATCAAACGAGTGATTTTCTCGCCTACTACAGATCCCATACTACCCCCCAAAAACTGAAAATCCATAACCCCAATTGCTGTGGGAATACCGTTTAGTTGACCTATGCCCGTTTGAACAGCTTCAGTTAAACCTGTCCTTCTTTGATAAGAATCGATACGATCTCTATAAGGTTCCTCTTCTGAATGAAATTCAATGGGGTCCGTGGAGACCATATCTTCATCCATAGGATCCCAAGTGCCCGGATCAATCAAAAGTTCGATTCTATCTGAACTACTCATTTTCAAATGATATCCACACTGTTCACAAATATTCATTTTTGACCTAAAAAATTTTTTATAATTTAATCCATAACAATTTTCGCATTGAACCCATAAACTTCTGTATTTTTTATTATTTATATCAAAACCATTAGATCTTCCTCTTATATTGAAATCGCGGCTGTTACCACCAGTTCTTATACTAGAATTCCCCCTTTCACTACTGCTTACGCCTTCAGTACAAATGAAACTAGAAATGTAACTGTCACTGTAATTTTCGGTACCTTCGAAAATGGAACTATGAATACTGACTTCAAAACGAAGATAACTATCAATGCAACTATTAATGTGATTATTCCAACTAGATTGAGTATCATACATGTAATGATAATAGTAGTGATTGTTACTCTTAGTCCTATTATTCAAATAACTGGAAAAAAAGCTTTCTAGTTCACTCAGAAAAAAACTATTATTGTCAATCTCAAAAATATGATTTTCAATGTCAAAATATACAGAATAACAGTCACCATTACCATCCCTAACTAAAAAAGTGTTATCAGAGATAAAACTCCAAATATTCCTGATATCAAATAAATAATCAACATTACTGAAACTATAACTACCACTATCATTCCAACTAGGAATGTTTTTCTCCGTATCATTTAGAATGGGCTCTTCACTTCCCCCGGTATGTCCAAGAGCATTAAGACTATTTATTGATTTACTTAGCCCACACTTATGTTCTAACTTCCCCTTAGACAACATCGAATTGAACCACCATTTTTTCATAGAGTCTTCCCGTCCCCTATTTGATGAAAATATAATAGATGAATAGTC